AATAGTATAAAATGGAGGTTATCAAAAGTTTTAGTTTCGGACTTAGGAAACTGAAGATCAATTAAAATGTGAATATGACGGATTGGTTTTTTCTAATTCATGAAGGGAATTTTCATATTTCTACAATTCAATTAGATGCCAAATCGAGAATTATACTTTTTGTGGTTGTTAAAGATGTTTTTTGTTCGAACCTCCTCTTTGTTTAATATAAATGGAATAGATTTTTAATATAAATGGAATAGAATTCTATAGAATATAAAAAATAAATCTAAATTTTTTATGATTATTATGATTATATATATAAATTATATATATATATTATATATATATATATAATAATAAGTATTTTAATTAGATTAGTTTACTCAACTCACGAGTTGTTCAAAAAATCTGCTTTTTGATTTCGAATTACAGGGTGGGTAGATGTCACAAATGATGAATTGATCTTTTACCTATGTCACTATATTTATTTTGTTCGTCTGTAATAATTGATTGATGAATCTAAAATTCTCAATTGTATCTTTCAAATGGTATTTTTTTTTATTTTTCTATCAAAAAAAAAAATGGAAATTTAGGGAAGTGCTTTCTAAACATATGTATAAAAAGAACATATTTCATTTAGCTTATTTATGTCCACTATAACTAGTTATTTTGGTTTTCTATTAGCGGTTTTAACTATGACCTCAGCCCTATTTATCGGTCTGAGTAAGATACGACTTATTTGATTTGAAAAATTTGGAAATGAATTGGAAATTTTTGGATATTCAATATATTCTATAGTTCCTTACCGTGTCAATTTCGAATTTTTGGTCGTTGAGATTTATGATCAATACAAATAAATATTTAAGGATAGATATTACCTCCCCCTTTCCCTTTCGAAAAAAAAATGATTGAAGTTTTTCTATTTGGAATCGTGTTAGGCCTAATTCCTATTACTTTGGCTGGATTATTTGTAACTGCATATTTACAATACCGACGAGGTGATCAGTTGGACCTTTAATTAATTAATAATTAATTAATGTCTCGTTTGTTTATTGATCCCCTATTTTTTTTTTAATCCTAATTCAAAGGGGGTCAAATTCAGACTTTAGACAGACTGCTGTTCAATTATTTCAGTGTAATTCTCAATCTAAGAAAAATGGAATCGCGCTCTGTACTGTAGGATTTCAACCATCACGCTCTGTAGGATTTGAACCTACGACATCGGGTTTTGGAGACCCGCGTTCTACCGAACTGAACTAAGAGCGCTTTATTTTCATAAATTATATTATATGATCCCAATACATATTGCTACGTGCATATACTATATCAATTTCTTAATATATATATATATATATTATTGACTATGTATGTACAATTTGAATTGGTTTCAATTGTTCCCTTGTTACTGCTCATATGATAAGTAATAGTTAAGTATAGGGATGACAGGATTTGAACCCGTGACATTTTGTACCCAAAACAAACACGCTACCAAGCTGCGCTACATCCCTTTACTATTGGTTCCTACTCTCATTGTAAAGAATCTTTGTTTTATTTTCCACATTTTTTTTATCCATGGATATATATATATATAATTTATATATTAACTGCTCAATTATCCTGCCATTTTTTTTTTCTTTTTGGTTTCCTATATCCTATACTATAATTAATATAGAATAGAATAGGAAAAAAAAAAGTAAATATTATAAAAATTGTTATTCTATAGAATAACAGAATAAGAATAAAGAATACTATAGAATAAAGAATAATAATAAAAAAAAAAAAAAGAATATTAATAAAAAATAGGATCAAATAAAAATAATACTCTATAAAAAGGAGGATTTTAAATGCGAGATCTAAAAACATATCTTTCCGTGGCACCAGTAGTAAGTACTCTATGGTTCGGAGTTTTAGCGGGTCTCTTGATAGAAATCAATCGTTTATTCCCGGATGCATTGATATTCCCCTTTTTTTCATTTTAATTATTAGCACGGGAGGGGATGAAGAAGATTATAGATCGAATTAAATACCTTTAAGTAATCCGATCTTATTTATTTATTCTTCTTTTTTTTAGAATTATAATACAATAAGTTCGAAAAGATAAAGAATAAAGAAAGGTGGATTCGGCTTCAATGGACAATGGAATTGAATTCTTAATTCAATTCCATTTCTATTATTAATAATAATAGAATGAGACCGGAAATTGAAATAGAATGGCTAGGGTGGGGACAACAATATCATACAAGATATTAAAATGAAAATTAAAATACTGTACTATGATTCGAAACGAAATATAGTTCGCAATCATTGTATTATTTAATTATTACTATATTTATTAGAACGAAGTCTTTAATAATTTTATTTCGATTTCTTAACTTCTATTTTTTCGTTCTTTTTTTCTTCTTCGCTTCGAAATTCGAAAATAGAATAGTTGGTTGTTAAATGAATTCAAATTTTAAACCCAAAGGAGGTTCATGGCCAAGGGTAAAAATATCCGTGTAACTGTTATTTTGGAATGTACCGGTTGTGATCAAAAGAATATTAATAAAAAATCAATGGCTATTTCTAGATATATTACTCAAAAAAATCGACACAATACGCCTAGTCGATTGGAATTGAGAAAATTCTGTCCCTATTGTTGTAAACATATGATTCATGCAGAAAAAAAGAAATAGAAAAAAAAGTAAGAATAAAATTTTTTTTGTAAGAAATGCGATTTTTGGAATAGGAATAAACAAATCATGGATAAATCTAAGCGATTTTTTCTTAAAACCAAGCGATCTTTTCGTAAGCGTTTGCCCCCGATCCAATCGGGGGACCGAATTGATTATAAAAATATGGGTTTAATTAGTCGATTTATTAGTGAACAAGGAAAAATATTATCTAGACGTGTGAATAGATTAACTTTAAAACAACAACGATTAATTACAATTGCTATAAAACAAGCTCGTATTTTATCTTTGTTACCTTTTCTTAATAATGAAAAACAATTTGAAAAAAGCGAGTCGACCGCTAGAACTATTACTGCTTTAAAAAAGAATATATAGGGTTACTCCTCCATTTTTGTAATTTGAATATAAACTCAAATCAAGCGTTGATTGATGTTTTGTTCGAAAACAACAACAATTCAATTTAGGTTGTTATGTTATAAGAAAAAAGATAATCAGTGAAGAAGAATAAATCTTTTTTTTTATTGAACGAGTTTGTTTATTTTGATGACTTTATGATATGAAAATTTTATTTTATCATACAAATTTCTATTTTATACCTTCCCGGAGTTCAGTCTCCGGGGGAATTTTGGTTTTTATGATCTCATTAGAAATCATAAAAAGACAATTCTCTTTTAATATAGCTATTTGTGCAACTATTTTACGATTAAGAAGCAATTGCCTCTTGTATAGATTATATATTAAATTATTATAAATATAGTATATTTTTTGATTCTCTCGAATTACTGCATTTATTCTACTAATCCATAAACCACGAAAATTCCTTTTTTTCCTATCTCTATCACGATGAGCCGAAACCAAAGCTTTCATTTTCTGTTGAGAAATAGTTCGAGTAAGTCTTGAATGAGCCCCGCGAAAGCTTGATGTAAATAAACGAATTTTTGTCCTCCGTTTCCGAGCTATATATCCTCGTTTAATTCTGGTCATTGAAAAAAATGGAGACTTTCTAAAATTAAATAACTATTTGATTTTTTTTTCTTTCAGTTATTCTTTTTTCTTTCCTAGTTATCTCTTAATAACAAGAATGGATTCTTCCAATGTATGAAAAAAAAATTCCAATGGCTTTTGCTACTATAACCTTCCCAACCACGATTTTTTTTTAGTATTAAACCTAGAAATGAGAAATTTTATAGATACTAGGTATTAAAAAAGCATAGTAAGTAAATTAAATAGGACATAGATAAAAAATGGTGGGTTCCATCGTTTCTATGATTATTTTTTAAACGGTTAGGGTCTCTCTATACACCGGAGCCCTCCTTTTTTGATTTAATCTTCATTTAATTAATGTTATTGTTAACTTGTACAGTTCACACTCTTTGGCTCTACCCATGAAATATTTAGTAATAGGTTTTTCACAATGAAATCTAGTTATACAGTAACGGTATTTAAGTATGAAGATTAGCTGGGTAGCTGACCCTGTTATTCCGTTCTTGCAAAATAAATTTAAGATACCTTTTTTCTTTACTTTAATTGAAATAGGATTTTCTCCGCTTAATGTGGTAACTATTTGTTACCAATGGGAAACTATTTCTTATCGTAAATTGTAAATTGAGGTGATTGGGTTTTCACCAATAGAAATCATAAATTTGATAAGAATCTATATATTATTAATATATATATATATATTTAAGTTAAGTTAAGATAGTGTGGTGAATGGAAGAATTCCATTCACCACACTATCTTAACGGATTGCCGATAATTAAAAATTGCTTTCCTTTTTTTTGTCTTAGTATATGATCTGGACGAGTCGCACATACACCCTGGTACACGTTCCTCGGCGCTGAGGGCATCCCCGAAGAGCGGGGGATTTCGTAACATTTCGGATTGGCTGTCTTGTGTTTCTAATAAGTTGTTTCATAGTTGGCATGGTGGATCGTATATATAATGAACTGGTTTAGATCAATCCTAACCCAATGATTATGAATTACTTATAGTCTATTAATAGATTAATTAAATATTATAAATATTATATTATACTATAAGTATTATATTAACCCAGGTAAGAAGATTAAGAAGAAAAAATGAAATTTCAAATCTTGTATTTGAGAAGAATCCTTTATGCTAATTTTTTATTCAACTGCTACAAGATCAACAATTCCGTGGTCTTGGGCTTCTGCTGCTGACATAAAAACATCCCTTTCCATGTCTTCGGATACAACCCATAAAGGTTTTCCTGTTCTTTGTACATAAACCCTTGTGATAGTTTCACGCAGTTTCAATAGTTCTTCTGCTTCCAGGATAAATTCTCCCGTTTGTGCCTCATAAAAAGAACTAGCAGGTTGGTGGATCATTACCCTGATGATATTATTTTTTTAAGTGTTTACCTTATCTTGATAAAAATTTTAATAAAGATTTCCTCGATATTGGTAAACATCCCCCAACTGAGGTGAAAGTATTTTTTTCAAACTAAGCTGAAAGGGATAAATATAAAATAAATAAGAAAATAAATGAGCAAAGAAAAGATTCAATAACCGTACAAGCATTTTCTGCGTATTGATGCATACGGCTCTTTCACATATGCAATTTCTTTTTTCTTCGATGGAATAAAAAAGTAGAAAATCTATTTGATCTCTTGGATCTAGATCTTTAAATGATAAACATAACAATAACCAACCTTCTTTTTTATTTTTGAATATTTTTTAAGTACTATGATGGCTCCGTTGTTTTCTTATTTTGTTTTATTTGTTATTTAACAATCCAAAAGTTTCTTTTTTTTTTTTCATATGTAATAATTTTCAATTTTAATTTAAATATCTTATAATTATAATTTCATTAAAATAAATGTTGTTAGGCATAAATATTGTTTAAAGTTGTCTGTTGTGAAAACTAAAAACAAAAAAGTCTGTGACACTTAAACTAAACTAAGTTGCTAATAGATTAGAAAAAATCATAAATATCCTCTCTTTCATACTACTCTTTCTATACATAATCGAATGGTTTAAAAAACAAAAACTTGCATATCAAATTCGAAGTACCATGCTATTATTACTTAAGTGTTTTTATGGCGAAGGTATAGTCTTTATATATATATATTCTGAAATAAAAGAATCATTGGCGCCAAGCGTGAGGGAATGCTAGACGTTTGGTAATTTCTCCTCCTGCCAAAATAAAAGATCCCATTGAAGCGGCTAATCCCATACATACTGTCTGTACGTCTGGTTGTACAAATTGCATAGTATCATAAATAGCTATTCCGGGTATTACCCACCCGCCCGGAGAATTTATAAACAGATACAAATCTTTGTTATCGTTTTCTATACTGAGATATACCATAATGCCAATAAGTTGATTCGATATTTCACTATCAACCTCTTGGCCTAAAAAAAGTAATCTTTCTCGATAAAGTCGATTGATTAGGATTTAATCTTATCCTTTATAAGAGCCGTACATGCACCTTTTGATGCATACGGTTCACAAAAACCATAAAAAAAAAAGGGGGGGGAATCAATGTGTCTATTTCAACCCTCTTTCCCTTTTCATAATGGACTTTTTTGAATTTCTAATGAAAAAAAGAACAATATACTAAGTTTATTGAACTAACTTCTCATTGATGTATTGCTTTCATTGGGATCGAACTCCAATCACAATGTCATTTGCTTGTTTCTGAATGGACTTCTTCAATTCTTTTAGGTTTCTTTTCTACTCTGAGTAAAAATCTGCCCGATTCTGGTTTGCACATATAGGATAAAAACTACATTACATGTATTTTTATTACGACTTTTTTCTTTTCTGAATTTCTTATTTTATCTTTTCTGTCAAATATATGATATGATAGAAGTAGTAATCATAGATATATTACTAATTAATTGGTTTTTTTTTCTAAACAGAGCCTGGGTACTTTATTTTATTAGTCCAACCAAGCCAACCATAAATTTTTATAAATTTAGAATATTAATTTGAATACCCCCCCCCCAAAAAAAAAAAATCAATCTAATTGCACTTCATTACACTTCACGCTCCAAAATTTTTATAATTCAATCATTCGTTTTTTAGGGTGAAAGAGAGGATATCCCGATCGAGGGAGAAAATGGGGAAATCCCATATGACCAAACATATATGACAAGTCGCACTATATATCAACCCAAGATGCATCTTCTTCCCCAGGACTTCGAAAGGGTACTTTTGGAACACCAATGGGCATAAAATGAAAAAAAAAAGAAAATCATATATCTCACTTTAGTGTGGAAACGTAAGAATGGATTTACTATTATGTTAAAATATGTTAAAAATGATTTGCTTTTATCATATTGTATTTTTTTATAAATCATAAAATAAGGGAAGACCAAATAAAGTAAAATTGTTACGAATGTGTCCTTGGGGTAGTAAACGAATATGTCTGCATTTATTTTATTTATTTAAATACTTATAGAGAAAATTGTCAACCCCCCCCCACCCACCATTGCATATTCTTACTTATCGGGTATAAAATAGATCTGTTTCTTTTAGTTCCTACAAATAGGATTGTTCCACTATTACTAAAAAACTAAAACAAATATTAATTCCTTATCTGAAAAAATCGACTAAAAGGCGAGAGTAAAAAGTATAGTTTTTTCCAATGCAATAAAGTTACATAGTGTCTATTTTTTGTTGATATAAGGGGTATTTTCATGGGTTTACCTTGGTATCGTGTTCATACTGTTGTATTAAATGATCCAGGCCGTTTGCTTTCTGTCCATATAATGCATACAGCTCTGGTTGCTGGTTGGGCCGGTTCGATGGCTCTATACGAATTAGCAGTTTTTGATCCCTCTGACCCTGTTCTTGACCCAATGTGGAGACAGGGTATGTTCGTTATACCCTTCATGACTCGTTTAGGAATAACCAATTCGTGGGGTGGTTGGAATATCACAGGGGGTACTATAACGAATCCGGGTATTTGGAGTTACGAAGGTGTGGCCGGGGCGCATATTGTGTTTTCGGGCTTGTGCTTCTTAGCAGCTATCTGGCATTGGGTCTATTGGGATTTAGAAATATTTTGTGACGAACGTACCGGAAAACCTTCTTTGGATTTGCCCAAAATTTTTGGAATTCATTTATTTCTTGCAGGGGTGGCTTGTTTCGGTTTTGGCGCATTTCATGTAACAGGATTATATGGTCCCGGAATATGGGTATCCGATCCTTATGGACTAACCGGAAGGGTACAATCCGTAAATCCCGCATGGGGTGTGGAAGGTTTTGATCCTTTTGTACCCGGGGGGATAGCTTCTCATCATATTGCAGCAGGAACATTGGGCATATTGGCGGGTCTTTTCCATCTTAGTGTGCGTCCACCCCAACGTCTATACAAAGGATTGCGTATGGGAAATATTGAAACTGTCCTTTCCAGTAGTATCGCTGCTGTCTTTTTTGCAGCTTTTGTTGTTGCTGGAACTATGTGGTATGGTTCAGCAACTACCCCGATTGAATTATTTGGCCCCACTCGTTATCAATGGGATCAGGGGTACTTCCAACAAGAAATATATAGAAGAGTTGGTGCTGGGCTAGCCGAAAATCAAAGTTTATCAGAAGCTTGGTCTAAAATTCCCGAAAAATTAGCTTTTTATGATTATATCGGAAATAATCCAGCAAAAGGAGGATTGTTTAGAGCAGGCTCAATGGACAATGGAGATGGAATAGCTGTTGGTTGGTTAGGACATCCCATTTTTCGAGATAAAGAGGGACGTGAACTTTTCGTACGTCGTATGCCTACTTTTTTTGAAACATTTCCGGTTGTTTTGGTAGACGGAAACGGAATTGTTAGAGCCGATGTTCCTTTTCGAAGGGCAGAATCGAAATATAGTGTTGAACAAGTAGGTGTAACTGTTGAGTTCTATGGTGGTGAACTCAATGGAGTGAGTTATAGTGATCCTGCTACTGTGAAAAAATATGCTAGACGTGCTCAATTGGGTGAAATTTTTGAATTAGATCGGGCTACTTTGAAATCGGATGGTGTTTTTCGGAGCAGTCCAAGGGGCTGGTTTACTTTTGGACATGCTTCGTTTGCTCTGCTCTTCTTTTTCGGGCACATTTGGCATGGTGCTAGAACTTTGTTCAGAGATGTTTTTGCTGGTATTGACCCGGATTTGGATGCTCAAGTAGAATTTGGAGCATTCCAAAAACTTGGAGATCCAACTACAAGAAGACAGGGAGTCTGATAGAACATTCTTTTGTTCCTTTTCGATTTTTTTTGTTTTTGTTATGATTTGAATTTGACATAGAGAACCAGATAAATCTTGATTTGAATCATTGCACTTTGTTTTACTTTTGTTCGTTCTTTTTCTTTATCCGGAGATTAGCATTAATAAACAATAAACAGGTATGAAAGCTATAATTGTAAACCACGATCAAATCTATGGAAGCATTGGTTTATACATTCCTCTTAGTCTCGACTTTAGGAATCATTTTTTTCGCTATCTTTTTTAGAGAACCTCCTAAAGTTCCAACTAAAAAGATGAAATGATTTTTCATTTTCTCAATTTGAAGTAATGAGCCCCCAATATTGGGGGCTCATTACTTCAATTAGTCCCCATGTTCTTCGAATGGATCTCTTAGTTGTTGAGAGGGTTGCCCAAAAGCAGTATATAAGGCATACCCAGTAAAACTTACAAGTAAACCAGATATAGATATGGCAACTAGAGTTGCTGTTTCCATTATTATAATTATCCAATTTCAAGATCACAATAAATCTATAGGATAAGATCCTATATTTACAGCGGAATGGTATACAAAGTCAACAGATCTCAATTAATAAAAGATAGGATTTATGGCTACACAAACCGTTGAGGATAGTTCTAGATCTGGTCCAAGACGAACTGTTGTAGGGGACTTATTGAAACCATTAAATTCAGAATATGGAAAAGTAGCTCCGGGATGGGGAACTACTCCTTTGATGGGTGTTGCAATGGCTTTATTCGCGATATTTCTATCTATTATTTTGGAGATTTATAATTCGTCCATTTTACTAGATGGAATTTCTATGAATTAGATTCACAAGAATTGAGTAACTAGTTTTTCAATAGAAAGTAAAGTTAAACATTTAGGTTTTTTATTGTTAGCTCATTCCATTTTTATTTGGTAGTTCGATCGTGGAATTTCTTTGTTTCTGTATTTCCGGAATATGAGTGTGTGACTTGTTATAATTGATCCTATTGATAGTACAGAACATAAAAAAGATCTGTCATCTTGATAGAGATGGTTTTTATCCCGTCAGATATTTATTCTAGTATCTGGAGCACGGAATATAGAAAATAAATTATAAAATATTAGATATAGATAGAACTATGATTCATACTATATATTTAGACCTCGCAATC